ATGCATACTTTAAGTAATTTAGAAGAATACATAGCATTAATTTATGAAAAATACTTAAGAAGATCATTAATCGAACTTGGAGAGGAAATAATTGAAAGTGGTTATTTAACTGAAATACCATTAGAAACAATTTTTACAAAAATTGAACAAAATTTTTTTCTCATATCTGAAACTAAATCAAAAAAACATATGATTAGTGTCCAAGAAGGATTACAACAAGTTTTAAAAGAAATTGAAGAAGGTTTAAGGATACCAAGGTTACCTGGATTAAAAACAACGTTTCTAGAGTTTGATATAATAACTCAAGGGTTCCAAAATTCTGATCTTATTATCATTGCTGGTCGTCCTTCAATGGGTAAAACTGCTTTTGCTTTTAATTTAGCAAAAAATATTGCCCAAAATCATAAAACAGGGGTAGTCTTTTTTAGTCTAGAGATGACTCGCCAACAATTGCTCTATAGATTATTGGCCTCTGAAGTTGGAATAACAAACACCAGATTAAGAGCATCAAGGATTAAAGAAACGGAATGGGTTAAAATAAATAATAGGATTCAGGATTTATCACAACTAAGACTTTTTATTGACGATACTCCAGATTTATCCGTAGGTGAGATAAAATTAAAAGTAAAGACAATTAATCTTGAATCCTCAAACCGAATAAATTTGGTAGTCATTGATTATTTACAACTACTAGAAGGTTTAAACCAAGATGCGAATAGAGTCCAAGAACTTTCTAAAATTACACGAGCTTTAAAAAAATTAGCCCGTGATTTAAATATTCCAATTATTGTTTTATCTCAATTAAGTAGGAATGTAGAGAGTAGAATAAACAAAAGACCAATCTTAGCAGATTTAAGAGAAAGTGGTTGTATTAATTTTTCAGTTAAAACGTACACTACCCAGACAAAAAAAATAAAAGATAATTCTATTTTTTGTTGGACGGGTGATTGTATTTCTAAGCAAAAAATTTCTGATATCAAATTCACTGGGCAAAAACCTGTATACAAATTAGAAAGTAATTTAGGGTGGTCTTTGCTAATAAGTAGTAATCATAAAATCTTAACAAATAAGGGGTGGAAAAAAATTGACCAGTTAGCCCTAAATAATTTTATTAGTGCAAAATTATTGCTCGGGTTTAGATCTTTAAATAATTTAAGCAAATATTGTATTACCTGGGATAAAGTAACTAGGATAAGATATCAAAAGTTAGCCCCTGTTTATGATTTACATATTTCAAATTATTCAAACTATTTAACTAACCATTTAATCATTCATAATTCCATTGAACAAGATGCAGATGTTGTAATTATGTTATACCGTGATGAGTATTACAATAAAGATACATTAGAAAAAAATATAATTGAACTAATTATAGCGAAACATAGAAATGGCCCAGTTGGATCCACAAAATTAATCTTTGACCCAAAATATCTTAGATTTTCTAATATTTAATCACTTATTCTAATCTTGTAAACTTAAGTTTCGAACTTTTATAGTATTGCCGAATAAAAAAATATAGAATAAATTTTTTTATATCTACTAATTAGTTAAAATTTAATTTGACCTAGAAGCTAGAATTGGTTTATTCTATATTTTAATACTTTTGTGTTTGGGCTCTAGAGCGTCCTTAGTTCAGTTGGTAGAACATAGGTCTCCAAAACCTAGTGTCGAGGGTTCAAATCCTTCAGGGCGCGTATTATGTAAAAACTAATAAGAGAAGAACTTAACTGGTAATAAAAATTAAAAACTAGAAATCTTATAATAAATTTTTAATTTTAAAATCATTAAATTCAAAAAAAAAAATATATATATGGCAAAAAAAGTAACTAGCATAATAAAACTTGCTTTATCTGCAGGTAAAGCTGTTCCTGCGCCTCCAGTAGGTCCAGCTCTTAGTCAACACGGGGTTAATATTTCGGCTTTTTGTAAAGAATATAATGCAAAAACAGTTGACCAAATTGGTTTAATTATTCCAGTAGAAATATCAGTATATGAAGATAGATCTTATACATTTATACTAAAAACTCCACCAGCTTCAGTGTTATTAGTTAAAGCTAGCAATATAAAAAAAGGGGCGTCGGAGCCAAATAGACAAATAGTAGGATCAATCACAGCAGATGAGATAAGAAAAATAGCTGAAATTAAATTACCAGATTTAAATACAAAAAATTTGGAGAGTGCTGTTAAAATTATTGCAGGGACTGCAAAAAATATGGGAATCACAATAATTGATTAACATTTAACAAATTTTAAATAATGGGTCCAAAAAAATAATGAGGAAATTAAATAAGCGAACGAAAGAGAACAGACAGAAAATAGAAAAACGCTTATATAGTCAAACTGATGCAATCCGTATTTTAAAAGAAACTGCAAATGCCAAATTTGTAGAATCAGTTGAAGCACATATTTCTTTATCAATTGATCCAAAATATAGTGACCAACAATTACGAAGTACCCTAATTTTACCTAAAGGAACTGGTAAAACCAAACGTATTGCAGTATTAATGCCTTTAGAAAGTATTACAGCAGAGTATAAAGAATTAGCTGATTTAATTGGTTCTGATGATTTAATAGAAATAATTACTAAAGGTGATATAAATTTCGATATACTAATTGCTACCCCTGAGATGATGCCAAAATTAGCTAAGTTAGGTAGAATTTTAGGTCCAAAAGGGTTAATGCCATCACCAAAAGCTGGTACAGTAACAACTGATGTAAAATTAACATTAGAAGAATTTAAAAAGGGTAAATTAGAATATAGAGCAGATAAGACAGGTATTGTTCATTTATTGATTGGGAAAAGCAATTTTGCTGATTCTGATTTATTAGAAAACCTAGTTGCTGTCTATACTTCAATTGAAAATAATAAACCTCCTGGAGTAAAAGGACGTTATTTTAAAACTTTTCATATTTGTAGTACAATGGGACCTTCAATCGAAATTGATATTTCTCCCTTAAAACTTTAAACTAGTTAAATTAATAATTATCTTTTCACAAACGAATTAAAAAATATAAAATAAAAATATGACTGAAAAAATTTCGACTTTAATCGATGAACTAAAAACATTAACTTTATTAGAAGCCGCAGAATTAGTTAAAGCTATCGAGGAAACATTTGATGTTGATGCATCTACTGGTGGAGGAGTTATGATGATGAACCAAGGTGGCTCAACTTCTGACAATGGTGAGGCAGCAGAAGAAAAAACAGAGTTTGATGTAAGCTTAGATGAAGTGCCTAAAGACAAAAAGATACCTATTTTAAAAGTAGTTCGCTCTGTAACAGAACTAGGACTAAAAGAAGCTAAAGAATTAGTTGAGAATACACCAAAAATTATAAAAGAAGGATTAACAAAGGCCGCTGCAGAAGAAACTAAAAAAACCCTTGAAGACGCTGGTGCAGTTGTAACACTGAAATAATTGTTTAACTACTCCTTTAGTAAATCTAAAGATCAATCATGTTTTCCTACCCTAGGTAGGAAAACATGATTGATCTTTAGATTTACTAAAGGAGTAGTTAAACAATTATTTCATTAAATGCTTTTTCATTTTTTAGAATAGTTCATGTTCTACATGAGATACAATTGTACAATCTGATTCAGGGTAAGCTACACAAGTTAATACATAGCCTTTTTCCAGCTGATCTGGTTCTAAAAAAGATTGTTCTGATTGATCTAACTTCCCCTCTATTACTTTACCTGCACATGAGGAACACGCCCCAGCACGGCAAGAATAGGGAAGATTTACTTCTTGATCTTCAGCTACGTCTAAAATAGTTTGGTCGCCCTCACACTCAAGAATTTGATCCAGATTTAACTCTGGGTTTATAATTTTTACTTTAAACATACAATTAAATTTGGTTTAAAAAGAATAAATATTACAAGCAAAATTTATTTTAATCTAAATAATAACGTAATATATAATACAGGTAGTTAGAGAATTTGTCAAAGTTATCATCCTTATTGTCATCCTTATATAGAAATTACATAGTAAGAAAGTCAAAAACATGTTCACTTAATTAGGAGCTTATAACAAATGGCATTACCATGGTACCGTGTTCATACTGTCGTTCTTAACGATCCAGGCCGATTAATTGCCGTTCATTTAATGCATACAGGATTAGTTGCAGGATGGGCTGGTTCAATGGCATTATACGAATTATCTATATTTGATTTCTCAGATCCTATTTTAAACCCAATGTGGCGTCAAGGTATGTTTGTTATGCCTTTTATGACTAGATTAGGTGTTTCTGATTCATGGACAGGGTGGGATATTGCCGGAGAAAGATCTGAACCAATTGTAAGTTTATGGTGTTACGAAGGAGTAGCTTATAGCCATATTATATTATCAGGTTTATGTTTCTTAGCTGCTGTTTGGCATTGGGTTTATTGGGATCTTGAATTATTCCGTGATCCAAGAACAGGTGAACCTTCTTTAGATTTACCAAAAATTTTTGGTATACATTTATTCTTATCTGGTTTATTATGCTTTGGTTTTGGTGCATTCCATGTAACTGGGTTTTTTGGTCCTGGTATTTGGGTTTCCGATGCTTATGGATTAACAGGCCAAGTTCAACCAGTAGCACCTTCATGGGGAGCTTCAGGTTTTAATCCTTTCAATCCTGGTGGAATTGCCTCACATCATATGGCGGCAGGAAGCTTTGGAGTCTTAGCAGGTGGTTTCCATTTAACTTTACGACCTCCTCAACGTTTATACCGTGCATTACGAATGGGTAATATCGAAACAGTATTATCTAGTAGTATTGCAGCTGTCTTTTTTGCAGCTTTTATTACTTCAGGAACTATGTGGTATGGTTCTGCAACAACTCCAATTGAATTATTTGGACCAACAAGATATCAATGGGATAGTGGATATTTCCAACAAGAAATTGAACGTCGTGTTGAAGTTTCATTAAATGAAGGTTTATCTGAAAGTCAAGCTTGGTCAAGTCTTCCTGATAAATTAGCTTTCTATGACTATATTGGGAATAATCCAGCGAAAGGGGGTTTATTTAGATCTGGTCCTATGAACAAAGGTGATGGAATTGCAGAAGCTTGGTTAGGACATCCAATTTTTAGAGATCGTGAAGGTCGAGAATTAGCTGTACGTCGTATGCCGGCTTTCTTTGAAACTTTCCCTGTAATTTTAATTGATAAGGATGGTATTATTCGTGCCGATATACCATTTAGACGTGCTGAATCTAAATATAGCATAGAACAAGTTGGTGTTAATGTTAGTTTCTATGGTGGTAAATTAAATGGGCAATCATTTAAAGATGCACCAACAGTGAAAAAGTTTGCTCGTAAAGCTCAACTTGGGGAAGTTTTTGAGTTTGATAGAACAAGTTTAGAATCTGATGGAGTATTCAGAAGTAGTCCACGTGGTTGGTATACTTTTGGTCATTTAAATTTAGCATTATTATTCTTCTTAGGTCATTTATGGCATGGTTCACGTACTATATTCCGTGATGTGTTTACTGGTATTGGTTCAGAAGTTACTGAGCAAGTAGAATTTGGTGCATTCCAAAAATTAGGTGATGAAACAACTCGTAAACAAGGTGTAGTATAATTTATTTTTTTAATTAATTAAAAGGAAAAAATATGGGCATAGACTTTTCACAACTTTCACAACCAGCATTAGTGTATGCAACTTTATTGATAGGAACACTAATGGTTCTCTTTTTTGCTGTTTTCTTCCGTGATCCACCTAAAATACTTAAAGAATAATGATTTATCTTTTCTATCTATATAAAATTATAAAATTAAAATTTCATTAGATAAGGAAAGATAAACCATAAATAGTTGATTTACAAGTATTAATCTTCGTGTTCCTCAAAGGGATCTCTCAAAAATTTTGACCCCGGTCCAAATGCCGTATAAGTTGAATACGCAGTTATCCCTATTAATAAGCTAGATACAAAAATTATTAAAATTGTAGATGTTTCCATAGTTTTTACTTTATTTATAATTATTAAATTACTATACTGACAAGAAATTGTTATTAATTAACTTAAACTTTATTACATTATGGCTTTCAAAACAAAATTAGGTGATATTTTAAGACCTTTAAATTCTGAATATGGTAAAGTAGCACCAGGTTGGGCTACAACATTACTTATGGGTATAGCTATGCTATTATTTTTAGTTTTTTTATTAATTATTTTACAAATCTATAATTCGTCATTAATTTTAAATGATGTTGATGTAGATTGGCAAAGCTTAGGTAATTAACTTAAATCGTAAATTCTAGGTAATCTTTACTCTCTTTCATTACATTTTATTTTTAAAATAATTTAAAATAAAATGTAATGAAAGAGAGTAAGGATTACCTAGAATTTACGATACTATGATAATGGTTGTAATTTAGTTTTTTTAGGTAAACCAGTATAACTACTTACAAATTTTTCGAAATCTTTCCCATCAATTGTCTCAATTTGTATTAATAATGTCGATAATTGATCTAATAATAAACGGTTTCTTTCTAATATAGTACAAGCTTTATCAAACCCATCTTCAACAATTTCAATAATTTGCATATCAATTTGATCCGCAACATCAAGGAAACAATCTGGTCTTGTTTGTAAACGTCGCCCAAAAAAAATTGAAGGTTGTGGTAGATCCATAGCCATTGGGGTTAAACTGGACATACCAAATCTTGTAACCATTTGTCTAGCTAGAGAGTTTACTTTAAAAAAGTCATTACTAGCACCACTTGTTATTTCCATTTTACCAAAAATAACTTTTTCTGCAGCTCTTCCACCAAGTGTACCTATTAACCTAGAAGATAATTGACCTCGCGTTAAAAGAGGTTGCTCATCTGGTGTAAACCAAGTTAATCCTTGAGCACGCCCACGCGGGATTAAGGTTACTTTTTGAACATCATCATGGTTTTTTAATAATGTACCAGCTAACGCGTGTCCAACTTCATGGTAAGCAACTAACCGTTTATTTCTCGAATCATTTAAAAGAACTCCCTCTAGACCAGCAATAATTCTTTCAATCGCTGTATAGATTTGTTTAATTGATATTGTTTCTAGGTTAGCGCGAGCTGTTAAAATCGCAGCCTCGTTAAGTATGTTAGCTAAATCGGCCCCTGAAAAGCCAGCAGTTCTTTGTGCAATGAATTTAAGGGATGTTTTAGAGTCTATATTTTTGTTTCGACTATGGACTTTCAAAATCTCTATACGCCCATAGATATCTGGTAAGTTAACTGTTATTTGTCGATCAAAACGACCAGGACGTAATAAAGCGGAATCTAAAACATCAGCTCTGTTTGTAGCGGCAATAACAATTATACCACTTGTAGGCTTAAACCCATCCATCTCGGTTAAAATTTGATTTAATGTCTGTTCTCTCTCATCATTAGTTCCTCCAACACCTGTTCCCCGTTGTCTACCGATTGCATCAATTTCATCAATAAATAAAATACAGGGAGAGTTTCGCTCTGCTGTCTCAAATAAATCACGAACACGAGAAGCACCTATCCCAACGAACATTTCAACAAATTCTGAACCAGAAATACTAATAAATGGCACCCCTGCTTCTCCCGCAATTGCTTTTGCTAATAACGTTTTCCCTGTTCCAGGAGGCCCAACTATGATTACTCCTTTTGGAGGGTTAGCACCAACAGCTGTAAATAATTGTGGCATTTTAAGAAAAGAAACAAATTCTTCGAATTCTTGTTTAGCTTCATCAATACCAGCAACATCACTAAAGGAAACGCCAGTATTCGCATCTAATTGAATTTTTGCACGAGCTTTACGTAAGTTACCAAAGAAATCATAATTACTACCTTCAGAAAAAAATAGTTGGAAAACAACTAAAAGTAAAACTGGAACTAAAAGAGCACTTAAAATAGACCATGCTGATTCAAAAGTTACAGCTGGATGAGCTGTAAAGTCTATTTGAAATTCTCTTAATTTTAAAATTAAAGATGAATTACGGATAGGCACTTTTACACCTATATGTTGTAATTTATCACCTAAAGAACCAAAAGCATCAAATACTACGATTTCAGCATTTTCATATAAATCTACTTTTTTTATATCACCATTTTCTAAATAACTTAAAAATTTATCAAAAGAAATCATTTGACTTGGATGACTCTCTTTAAAATTAATTAAATTACTTCCCAATTCTAAAAAGTTATCCCACTTAAAATAAACAAAACCTGAAATAACTGCTAACCCAACCAAAAGTATATAAAAAATCTTAGGGGTTTCATTTTTCATAAATGCCTCTCCTTAGTACATGTTAATAATAATATAGTATTATTAACACATATTAGACCAAAAAACAACTAAATAAAAATTTTATGTAAACTTAATAAAAAACAAAATATAATCTTATTTATAACTATTAATTAAATTATTTCTAAATAACTACAATACTATGGTAGAAAAAGGAGCAAAAGTACGAATTTTACGAAAAGAATCATATTGGTATAACGATGTTGGAACTGTTGTAACAGTAGAAAGGGTTGCTTCAAATTATCCTATCGTAGTTAAATTTGTGAAAGTCAACTATAGTGGCACAAATGTAACGAATTTTAAAGAAGAAGAAGTAATGGCAGCATAGTAGTATTATTATATAGTATTATTTCTGTTCCATCTTTTTAAATTTAAAATTGGAACAGAAATAAATACTACTATTTGTAACTATATAATTCAGTCGCCACACCTGGGGAAAGATCTAATATTAATAAAGTATTAACGATTTCTTTCGAATTCGATTGGATGTCAATAATCTTTTTATATCGACGGATTTCAAACTGCTCTCGGGAGTCCTTATTTACATGTGGAGATCTTAAAACACAATATGATCTTTTTTTTGTAGGAAATGATATAGGACCCGCTACATTTAAAATCGATTTTTCATTCGCTAACGCGTCTAATATTTTTTTGCAGCATTCATTCAAAACTAAATGATTAAAAGACTGTAAAATAATTCGTATTTTTTCTTTTGACATAAAGATATAACTTATTGAATAATTTTTGAAACAACACCAGCCCCAATAGTTCGACCACCTTCACGAATAGCAAATCGCATTCCTTCTTCAATCGCAATTAAAGATATTAATTTTGCCGTCATTTTAACACGGTCCCCTGGCATAACCATTAATGTTTTTTCACCTTCATCAGTAATAAAACTTAAAATCTCACCTGTAACATCAGTTGTTCGTACATAGAATTGAGGTCTATATCCTGGGAAAAACGGAGTATGACGACCACCTTCTTCTTTCGTTAAAATATAAAGTTCAGATTCAAACGTGTTATGTGGTGTTATTGTTCCAGGTTTTGATAAAACCATCCCACGTTCTATATCAGTTTTTTGTAATCCACGTAATAAAATTCCTACATTATCTCCTGCCACACCTTCGTCTAAAGTTTTTTGGAACATTTCAACACCCGTTACTGTTGTTGATTTAGTATCACCTAAACCAACTAGATCTACTGTTTCCCCTACTTTCACAATCCCACGGTCAATTTTACCAGTAGCAACTGTTCCTCGTCCAGTAATTGAAAAAACATCTTCAATCGCCATTAAGAATGGTTTATCAACATCACGAATTGGTGTTGGGATATAACTATCAACTGACTCCATTAGACTATAAATTTTATCAACCCATTTATTATCACCTTTTTGTAAAGTAGGTTCATTATTAATGGCATCAAGAGCTTGTAAAGCAGAACCTGTAAGGATTGGTATATCATCACCCGGGAAATCGTAATTAGATAATAACTCTCTAACTTCTAGTTCCACTAATTCTACTAATTCAAGATCATCTACCTGGTCTTCTTTATTTAAAAATACCACGATATGAGGTACACCAACTTGCTTAGACAATAAAATGTGCTCACGTGTTTGAGGCATAGGTCCATCAGCTGCTGAAACAACTAAAATTGCTCCATCCATTTGTGCTGCACCAGTAATCATATTTTTCACATAATCTGCGTGTCCTGGACAATCTACATGGGCATAATGACGACTTTCTGTTTCATATTCTACATGTGCAGTGTTTATTGTAATTCCACGTTCACGTTCTTCAGGTGCTGCATCGATATCTTCATATTTTTTTGCATTATTAGAATCCCCTTTAAGTGATAAAACCGCGGTAATTGCGGCAGTTAATGTAGTTTTACCATGATCTACATGTCCAATTGTTCCAATATTGATATGTGGTTTTGTACGGTCATATTTTTCGCGAGCCATAATATATAGTCCTTTTGTTATTTTATATTTTTTACTTTTGGCGTTTAATTAAATAGGATTTAATTAATAAAAATGCTTAAGAACGGAAATGGGCAAAAGCTTTATTTGATCTTGCCATACGATGAGTTTCATCTTTTTTACGGATTGCATTACCCGAACCCTTAGAAGCGTCGATAATCTCATTTGCTAATTTGATTGCTATTGTTTTTCCTGAGCGAGCTCTAGCAAATTGGATAATCCAGCATAAACCTAAATTAATACCTCGAAATTTTTTTACTTCAATTGGCACTTGGTAAGTAGAACCCCCAACACGCTTAGCTTTTATTTTAACTGCAGGACTTACATTTTTTACGGCTTTTTCAAAAATCTTTAATGGCTGATTATTTGTTCTCTCTTCTATGATACCAAACGCTTCATAAATTATTTTTTGTGCTACAGTTTTTTTGCCACTTTTTAAAATTTTTGATATCATTAAATTTACTAAAAAACTGTCATAAACTGAATCAGCTATGGGAAATTTTCTTTTTTTATTTGTACGACGTGACATAATTTATTTTATTACCCTTTTTTTATTTTACTGGTTTTTTCATCCCATATTTTGAACGACCCTGACGTCGATCTTTTACTCCAATTGTATCGAGAGTTCCTCTAATAATATGATAACGTACTCCTGGTAAATCTTTTACCCTTCCGCCACGAAGTAAAACTACAGAATGCTCTTGCAAGTTATGACCAATCCCAGGTATATAAGCTGTAACTTCAAACCCAGAAGTTAATCTTACTCGGGCTACTTTTCGTATCGCTGAGTTTGGTTTTTTTGGTGTAATCGTATGAACCCTTGTGCATACACCTCTACGTTGAGGACAACTTTTTAATGCAGGTGATTTTGTTCGGGGTTGAATTTTTTTACGTCGTACTCGAATAAGTTGTTGTATAGTTGGCATATATTTAAGTTTTAATTAATTTATAGGTTTTAGCTAACCACATTTTCAATCTTGTATTTTTTTAAGAACCTTTCAACACGACCTTCAGTATCGATTATTCTTTGTGAACCTGTGTAAAAAGGATGATTACCTGACCAAATATCAACATGTAATTCAGGCTTTGTGGAACCTACAATCATAATTAATTGACCGTCATAATAGACTTTTGTATCATTAAACCATTTTGGATGTATATTCTTTTTAGGCATATAAATAAGTATATAGTAAAATATTGTTTTAAATTAACGTTTTGAGTACTGAGAAGCTTTTCTTGCTTTTTTTAGACCATATTTACGACGTTCTTTAATTCGTGCATCACGTTTTAAAAAACCTTCAAATTTTAAAATAGGTCTAAAATTAATCTTATCCACTTTACAAAGAGCTCTTGCAATTCCCAATCTTATTGAATCAGCTTGCCCCTTTAAACCACCCCCTTTAACATTCGCAATAATTTTATACTTTTTATCTAATTTAACTTTTTTTAAAGGTAAGCTTATTTGATTTAAGTAAGTAAAATTTTGCTGAAAGTATTGTTCTGCTTTATGACCATTTACTTCACATGTTATTTGAGAAGTTGATTCTGTAAACGGTACTAAATAAACGATTGCTGTAGATTCTTTTTTTCGACCAATCCCATAAATATGAGGATTAGTTTGATTTTTACTCGTCATAGACTTTAATTGTTATAATTCTATTTTTTGAGGTTTTTGAGACATATGGGGATGCTCTTGACCTTTGTATACTTTTAATTTTGTAAATAATTTTCGACCTAAACGATTTTTTGGTAGCATCCCTTTAATGGCCTTTTCAAGAATACGTTCTGGTATACGAATTTGCAAATCTTCAAAAGTTTCAACGGTTTTTCCACCAGGTTGACCAGAATGGCGAAAATATAATTTTTGTACTCGTTTTTTACCACTTACATTTATTTCACTTGCATTTACTATTATAATGTAATCACCAACATCTTGTGCAGGTGTAAACATAGTTTTATTTTTACCTCTTAGTAAATTAGACACTTCCGTAGCTAATCGACCTAAACATTTATCTTTTGCATCAATTATATACCATTGTTGTTTTAAATCAAGTTTCGACGGAATAAAAGTATCTTTCATAATAATATTAAATTCTATAATAAAGTTGAATGCGGATAAAAATTACAGTAGTATAAAGTATTAATCATTAGGTGGTTCATAAAAAAGCTTTAATTTATTCTTTATTTCTTCTACTGATTTTGGACCTAGTCCTTCTATAGTTATTAGGTTCGGAGAGGGATATTCCATTAAATCCCAAGTAAAATTGATATTAACCTTATTTAAGGCTTTAATTATTCGGTTTGATAAACCTAAGCTTTTTAACGATCCACTCTCCATATCAGTCACGCGTTTTAGTAATCTTTCTTCTGGTGTACTTTTTTTACTAATATTAGTTTTTTCTTTTTCGGACTTTATTTCTATTTTTTTTATTGTTTTATCAATCTCTATTGTTGTATTTATAGAAGCTCTATCTTTATTAATAGGTTTTTCTTTTCCCTTATAATCAAAACAAGGAAATTCCATATTAGTAATTGTTGATAACATATACCCTATCATATTCCGGGCTTGTATCAATGCCTGATGGGGCAATAAAGTACCATTAGTAAAAATTTCTAGGTGAAGTTCCTCGTTTGTATTTTCAACATCTTGCGGTAATGGTTTAATATAAGAATTAACCTTCAATACTGGTGCAAAATTAGAGTCGATTGGGATAAAATCTGTAGCTCCTTCGAGTTTTTGGTTTTTAGCTAGAATATAAGATTTCCCATATTCTATTTTTATTGCTAATTCAATTACTGATTCGTCCGAAATGGTTAATAAATGAATACTGGGGTTTAAAACTTTAATACCATTAGGTAAAGTAAGAGCTCCGGCAGTTATTATAGCTGGTCCTTGTGCTTTTAACAGTCCATAACAAGCTTCCCCGGTGTTATTTTGATCATATATAATAATTTCTTTTAAATTTAATATTATTTCAAGAAGATCTTCACGGACACCTTCTAAAGGAGTGAATTCATTATTTACACCGGCAACTCGAACACCAGTAATCCGAAAGCCATATAAATTTGAAAGTAAAGCACGTCTTAACATATTACCAATTGTAGTCCCCTCACTTTGTTCTAATGAAGTAAAAACAAAATGTCCATAAAATTCATTACGGTTTAATAAATCTAAGTCTACACACTTACATTTACTATTTATCTTCATTGTTTATCTCCTTTTGATTAATATCTACGTATTTTAGTTGTATAGAACTATACAAGATTACAAGATATAGAGGTTGTATTTGCTTTTATAAAGCTGAATTATTTTATTGCTATTTTTACAAAACAATTTAAGTTAATCCATTTTAAACTCTTCTACGTTTAGGAGGGCGACAACCATTATAAGGTATAAACGTTACATCTTTTATAGAAACGATTCTTATCCCTTTTTGATAAACTGCCCTAATCGCGGGTTCTCTACCTGGACCAGAACCTTTGATAACAACTTCTAGCCTCTTAAGTCCATATGCTTCCTTAGCTATTAATGCAGCTTTTTCGGCAGCTTTTTGCGAAGCAAATGGCGTACCTTTTCGAGACCCTTTAAAATCAACAGTCCCCGATGAAGCCCATGATAGTGTGTTTCCATTTAAATCACTTACTGTTACAATTGTATTATTAAAAGTAGCGTGTACATGCATAGTTCCAGTAACAATAGTGCGCTTCATTTTTTTTTTCATTTCTTACATTCTCCAACCTGTGGTTAAATTTTCTAAATATTATTTACTTATTTTTTCCTGCCACCGTTTTTTTTCCTCCTCTTCTAGTTCTACCATTAGTTCTTGTGCGTTGACCTCGAACAGGTAATCCTGCACGGTGTCGGCGCCCTTTAATTGAACCATTTTCCATTAATCTTTTTATATTTAAATTTGTTAATCGAAATAGGTCGGCTTCAAGTTGGTAATTTTTTTCTAAAACCTTTCTCAGATTACTAATATCTTCATCAGATAAATCTTTTGTTCTTACACCTGCTTCATCAGCATCTTTTAATCCTGCTCTGTCTAAAATTTCTTGCGCTCTAGATAAACCAATACCGTAGATCCCAGTTAAAGCATATTTAATTTTTTTATTATTTGCCAGATCTATTCCAAGAAATCTAACCATAGTTTATCTCCATTTTCTTTTTTAATTTAACCTTGTCGTTGTTTATGTTTAAGATTAGTACAAATTACTTGAACTCTGCCATGGCGACGTATAATTCTACATTTTTCACACATTTTTTTTACTGAAGGTCTAACTTTCATATTTTTTATAAATTATATAATTTTTTTATTTTAACTCATTTTAAATTACTTGATTGCTTCAAAAATTTAAAACATAGTTTCAGCGTTTAATAAATTCCTAACTTTTCTGAAAGTATCTACTAAAACATTAACTAAAATAAGTTGAGAGGTTAATCCAAACCCACGTAAATTTAAATTATTTACGGGTAATAAATACTCTAAACCATTTAGTAGAATAAGAACACCAATAAGAAAGACCGCATTTAAAATTGTTAATCGTTTAATGGTTATTGATAAATAACTTTGGGTTGACTTACCTGGAGTGATTCCTTTTATTGTAACAGAATTTTTACGAAATTGTTCAGTCATATCTTTTGGGTCTAAAAGTATAGTTGAATAAAATGATGTAAAAAAAAAGACTAATATACCATAGGTAAACCAATAAAAAATTTTTCCAACCCCCAAAGTTAAAGTTGTAGGAAGAGAATTTAAAAAAGAAAACAATTCGATATTAATAAGTTGTCCGTAGACTAAACTAGTAAGAGAAGATAGAATAACCATTACTGAAGAAGTAAAAACTAAAGGCATTACTCCTGCTTGGTTAACACGAAGAGGTAAATTACTATTATTCCATAATGAAAATTTATTTACATTACGTAATAATTGACTTGCAGAAACTAATGGGATTTTTACCATTGCCTCATTTATATAAATGCAACCAACTGTTGTTAATAGAAATATTCCCCCAATAAAAAAACTAACTATAATATTTTGGTTCGACAAAGCTAAAATCATAGCTCTAAGTTGATCAGGAAAATTTGACACAATATTAAAACAAATTAATATAGATGATCCATTACCTATACCATCTTTTGTAATCAATTCGCTAAACCATAAAATAATCATAGATCCTGCTATTAATGTCAGGCTTATTTGAATTAATACAAAAATGTTCCAATTAAATATTAATGGACGAAAACTATAAGTTGTGACAACACTTTCAATAATTGCACAAAAAAAAGTTAAATATCTGGTATAATCTGTAAGTTTACGTCGGCCATATTCACCTTCTTCCTTTTGTAATTTTAAAAGAGTTGGGTTAATAGTAGTTAAAAGTTGAATTATAATAGAAGCATTTATATTAGGTAAAATTCCAAGACTTAATATACTAAAAGAAGCGTTTTCACCTCCAGAAAAACTATTCAAAATTGTAGCAACTGCAGTTGTTGAAGCATTTGATTCTAATAAAGGAGAAAATGTCTTAATATCTATATATGGAAGCGGTATAAAGCTCCCTATCCTAACTAATGTAAGTAAGCCAATTGTTAAAAAGAAACGTTGTCGAAAAGAGGGAGTATTTTTACTTCGTAATTGTAAATTCATGGAAAATTTAAATAAATAGATATTTTTCTTATATTAACAAATATTTTTTCCACTAATCTCTTTAGTTTTATCCTTATTTTCCTAACACTTGTTCTAGGGATATTTGTCGTTTTTGTATCACTTGGTCAATTGTATTTAAACTTTGTAAAGCAAGGATAGTAGCCCTAGCATTATTTAAGGGATTATTCGAACCAAGTTGTTTTGATAAAATATTTTTAATACCTGCAAGTTCTAAAACAATACGTACTGAACCACCAGCAATAACCCCTGTTCCTGCCACCGCAGGTCTAATAAAAACTTTGGAACCACCTGCTATACCAATCATAGCATGAGGGATTGTTTTACCTTCAGCAATAGGAATCGTTAGGACATTTTTTTTTGCATCAGTTTCTGCTTTTTTTATAGCAGTGCTAACTTCTTCAGCTTTACCCACACCTACCCCGACTCTTTCTTCCATATCACCAACGACAACAGTTGCCCGGAAGCTTATTTTTTTTCCACCTTTTACTACTTTTGAAACCCGAGAAATTTTTACTACCCTTTGTTCCCAACGAAATTTTTTATTTGGAGTGATCATAAATGTGCTAAAATGCTAAATAAATTTATATTTATAAAACCTATAATTACTAAAAATTTAAACCAACTAACCTAGCACCTTCAGCTAGTTCCTTTATTCTACCGTGATAAGATTTTTTTCCTCTATCAAATATTATTTCTTTAATATTTTCTTCTAATAATCGTGTACCAATAATTTCTCCGACAATTTTGGAAGCCAGTTTGTTTGAAGTTTTTTCACATTTTGCTTTTACTTCTACTTCTAAAGTAGAACAACTTATAATTGTCTTTGAACAGGAATCATCAATAACTTGAGCGTAAATATGTTTATTTGAACGAAAAACAGCTAAGCGGGGTTTAAGATTATTACCTTTAATTATTTTCTTTTCTCTTTTTCCCATAATTTATTATTTCCCTGATTTTCCTACTTTACGTTTAATAATTTCACCTTTATATAATATGCCTTTACCTTTATATGGTTCAGGAGGACGTTTACTTCTTATTGTTGCCGCTAATTGACCAACAAGTTCATTATCAAACCCTGTAATAATTATCCCCACATTTTTTTCTATTTTAATTTCAATACCTAAAGGTATTGCTATGAAAACTGGATGGCTATAACCTACGTTTAGAACTAAATCTTTATCTTTTAATTGAGCACGATAGCCAACCCCTTTAAGTTCAAGTGTACGTTGAAATTTTTGTGAAACTCCAACTACCATATTATAAATTAAAGTTCTACTTAGACCATAAAGTTGGTTCGCGATTCGTGTATTTTCATTTTTAGTTACGTAAATAATATTATCCCGTAATTCAACTGAAATTAAATCTGAAATCTTTCTAAAAAGTTTTCCATGTGGTCCTGAAACCTCGATATTGTTTTGATTAACCTCAACTTGAACATTAGATGGTACCTTTATAGGTAATTTACCGATTCTTCCCATATAAATTTAAACCTTTATTACCAAATATAACAAATAACTTCACCACCGACGCCTAATTTTTTTGCTTTATTATTTGTAAGAATTCCTTTAGAAGTTGATAGTATAGCTATTCCTAGATTACTTAAAACATTAGGTAAATTGCTTTTATTCACATAAATCCTTAAACCAGGTTTGCTTATTCTTTTGATACCTGTAATGACTGGCTGTCTTTTTTGACTATGATATTTTAAACAAAGTAATAAATATTTTCTATTAGAAACTTCAATTTCTTCAAAATTAGAAATATAACCTTCTTCTTTTAAAATTTTTACAACTGAATACGTTACTTTCGTCTTTATAACTCGCACAATTTGGTGCCGAACCAAATTTGCATTTCTAATCCGAGTTAGTGTGTCTGCAATAATATCTGTTGTCACTATATTTTCATACTCCTTTTTAATCAGTTAATGGGAAACCAAACTCTTTTAGAAGAGCAATACCTTCAGTTTTTGTTTTTGCTGTTGTCACTATAGAAATATTAAAGCCTTTTATTTGATCTACATTTTCATAGCTAATTTCAGGGAATACTAACTGCTCTTTTAAGCCAAAATTATAATTACCATTACGGTCAAAACCTTTTAAACTTAAACCTCTAAAATCTCTAATTCTTGGTAAAACAAGATGAATTAATTTTTCTAAGAAAGCATACATTTTCTTACTTCTAAGAGTTACTGTTATACCCAAAACCATTTCTTCTCGAACTTTAAAACCTGCTATAGATTTCTTTGCTTTTGTTACTATTGGTTGTTGTCCTGTGATTAAACGCATTTCATCAACAGACTTTTGTAATGTTTTGTTATTTTGACCATCGACCCCTAACCCACGATTTAATTGAATTTTAACTAATTTTGGGACTTGATGATTATTCTTATAGTTAAATTGTTTAACCAAATTAGGAAATACTAAATCTTTGTATAAAAATTTAAAATTTTTTGCCTCAATTTCATTATCATTTATCATAAAATATTACTCCTGGTAAAGTGCTACATTTGAACTATGGATTGGAAATTCAATCCTTTTAATCTCACCATTCTCTTCAGGACGGGTAGGTTTAACATGTTTACTTCTTATATTGATACCTTCAATAATAAGTTTGTTTTCTTGTTTTATAATTTTTTTTACAAGCCCTACTTTTCCTTTTTCTTTCCCAGAAATTATTTTTACTTTTTCACCTATTTTTACGTGTACCTTTCTTTTTAAAGTTAAAGTAACTTTTTTCTTCATTTAAATAACCTCAGGCGCTAATGAAACAATTTTAGTAAAATCTTTATCACGAATTTCTCTTGCAATTGGGCCAAAAATTCTTGTACCTTTTGGGTTTTTATCCATATTAATAATAACGGCTGCATTGTCATCAAAACTAATACTAGTTCCATCTTTACGTGAAACAGCTTTTTTTGTTCTTATAACAACAGCTTTAACAATATCAGATCTTTTAGTTAACATATTTGGTGTTGCTTCCTTCACAACTCCAATAATAATATCACCAAGTTTTGCATATTTGCGACGACCACCTAGTACACGAATGCACATAATTTTTTTTGCACCTGTATTATCTGCTACTGTTAAATACGTTTGTGGTTGTATCATAATAAATTTAAAAACTTTAATTAACGATTACTGCTTTATTTAGTATTTTTTTTACTATCCAACGTTTTTTTTTACTTAATGGTCTACTTTCCTCTAATAATATTTCATCCCCAATATTACAAATATCTTCTGCGTCATGTGCTAAATAACGTTTTGTTCTAACTATAATTTTTGAATAAAACTTATGTTTATAACGATATTCAACAGCAACAACAACACTTTTTTGCATTTTATTGCTTATTACAATACCAAGTCTCTTTAATTTAGCCATAAATCATTATTCCTTAAGATAATTTTCTAATTACTTTTTTGTATCATTAATAATTGTGCTAACCTATGCTTTCCATGTTTAAATTGGTGCGATTTAAAAGATTGTTTTGTTCCACGGCGTAAACGTAATTTAAACAATTGTTTTTTTATATTTAAAATCTCATTTTCTAACTCATTTTTATCTAAGTTTTTAATTTCATCGATTTTCGGTAAACTCATAATAGGTATACTTTCTTCTTTAATTTATAAGAAATTTTGTTTTAATTGGTAACTTATAAGAAGCAATTATCATTGCTTCTTTTGCAAGTTTTAAAGGAACCCCACTTAATTCAAACAAAATAGTTCCGGGTTTAACTACAGCTACCCAATAGTCAACTGATCCTTTCCCTGATCCCATTCTTGATTCTGCGGCTCTGGCAGTTACTGGTTTGTCTGGGAAAACCGTTATCCATAATTTACCACCACGTTTTGTATATCGTGTAATTGTTCTTCTTGTAGCTTCAATTTGACGGGATGTTAACCAAGTGGGTTCTAACGCTTGGATAGCATAATCACCAAAACTAATTTTATTTCCTCTTGAGGCTTTACCTTTTAATCTCCCACGGTGTTGTTTTCGAAATTTCGTTTTTTTAGGGCTAAGCATTTTCTTAAATTTTGTAATTTTATTAAATAATTTTTTTCGCTAAGATCTCATTTTTAAAAAGCCATATTTTAATCCCTAAAATCCCATATGTTGTTTGAGCTACTTTATAAGAATAGTCAATATTAGCACGTAATGTTTGAAGGGGAACACGTCCTTCACGAACCCATTCTGTTCTCGCAATCTCAGCGCCATTTAAACGACCTGCTATTTGAACTTTGATTCCTTTAAGTTCGTCTTCTGTTCTATAACGTCGAAGGATTTCTCTGATACATTTTCTGAATGAAACCCGTTCTTCTAATTTTTTTACTAAAACATCAACTAATATACTAGCTTCTGTATATGGTTTTGTAATTTCAACAATATTAATTAAAACTTTTTTGTTTTTTAGAAGTGCACTAAGTTCGTGATCTAATGTTCTTAATAATGATCCTGATTTACCTACGATACGGCCAGGTACTACAGATTGTATTTCAATATAGAGTCTTTTTTTTGTCTCGTTACGTTTAATAATAAGTTTAGTAATACCTGAATAACCGACGTTATTTGAAATCAAAAATTTAGAGATATAATCTCGAATCGTGTAATCTTCTTTTACAAAAGAAATATAAGAATTTGTTCCACTATACCATAATGATCTATCTTCTTGTACAATTCCCAGTCTAAAGCCCAAAGGATGTGTTTTATGTCCCATAATCTAGTCTCGTATTAGTTTTATTAAAAATTTATTTATGAATCTATTAAGTATTAGGTTCTAAAATTATGGTAATATGACAAGTTGGTTTACGAATTTGATAACCCCTACCTTGCGCACGTGGTCTAAATCTACGTAAGACTGGACCTTGATCAGCGAAGACTGTTTTAACAATTAGATCCTCTTTATTTAAACCATTATTATTTTCAGCATTTGCAGCGGCTGAGTTTAATACTTGCCAAATTGGACCACAAGCTCTATAAGGCATAAATTGTAATAACATTAAAGCTTCTAAATATGAACGCCCACGAATCTGATCTAAAACACGTCGCACTTTATGTGATGATATTCTAATGTATTTGCTGACAGCTTTTGCTGTTTGTTTATCTTTCATTTATTTCTTAGATATTTATTTCTTTTTTGTACGTCTATCACTACTTTTTATATGTGAACGAAAGTTTCTAGTTGGTATAAATTCTCCAAGCTTATGACCAATAATTTGATCAGATATAAAAAGCGGAATATGCTTTTTACCATTATATACGGAAATTGTATGACCGATCATCGCTGGAATAATCATAGATGATCGTGACCAAGTCTTAATTGAGGTTTTTTTTCCAGTTTTATTCATTTTTTCAATTTTTTGTAACAAATGATAAGCTATAAAAGGGCCTTTACGAAAAGATCTTACCATAAATTTATTTGAAGATAAAATTATAAAAATAATTAAATAATTAAAAGAACATTTAATCTTATACTCTCGAACGAACTATATAAATATCGCTATATTTTTCTTTTTTTCTTGTTTTAACACCAAGCGCAGCTTTACCCCAAGGAGTATAAGCTTTTGGACGTCCAATTGTTGCACGACCTTCTCCCCCACCATGTGGATGATCGCAAGGATTCATAACAGAACCACGCACTGTTGGTCTAATACCAAGCCAACGTTTGCGTCCTGCTTTCCCTAATTTAGTGTTATTACTATCTCTATTGCTCACAATACCAATTGTTGCATAACAACTTTTGTGAACAATCCTAATTTCTTTAGAGGGTAAACGTAATGTGACATAGTTATTTTCTTTTGCTAAAATTCTTGCCGAAGTTCCAGCTGCTCGAACAATTTGACCACCTTTATTATAGGACAATTCTATATTGTGGATAGAGGTACCTAAAGGTATATTTTCTAAAGGTAATGCATTACCAATTTCAATAGGCGCATTTGGACCAGACATGATTTTACTACCAATTTTTAAAGAATCAGGGCAAATTATATAAGTTTTGTCACCATTTTCATAATGAATTAATGCAATCCTAGCATTACGATTAGGATCGTATTCAATAGCAAAGACATTGCCTAAAATATCATGTTTTTTACGTTTAAAATCTATAACACGATATCTTCTTTTATGACCACCACCATGGTGTCTTGTTGTGATTAACCCCTGATTATTGCGACCTTTTTTTCGGTGATTTCTTCCAATTAACTTTTTTTCTGGTTTTGTCTTAGTAATTTCATCAAAAGAAGAAAAAACAGTATTTCTTGTACCAACAGTATAAACTTTACAAATACGAATAGCCATAAATATTATTCCCCTTCCTCTTTATTTAATAGTTATGTTATTAGTTAGTAGAAAAGAGATCAATTTTATTATCCTTTGCTAATTTCACGATTACTTTTTTGTAACGAGGTCTAACACCTGTAAATTGCCCCACACGACGTTTTTTCTTAGGTAAGTTACAACTATTAACTTTAATAACACTTACATCAAATAAAAACTCAATTACCTTTTTTATACTACCTTTATTTAGTTTAGGATCTACTAAGAATGTATATTGGTTATTTTCTAATAATAAGTTTGTTTTAATAGTCGTAACAGGGTATTTGATCAAATCAATACTTGAACTAAATTTTATTCTAGCCATTATAAGTTTCCTCAATTGTTTTTAAACTATCTTTAGTAATCAATAAATTTTTAGCTAATAAAATTTGCTTTAGGTTTAAGTTATTCGCAACTATTAATTTAATTGTTTTTATATTTCGAGTAGACTTAAGTAATTTCTCCTCTATTTTTGGAACAACAATTAATGTATTTTCAAATAAATTTATACCAAAAATATTTAATACTTTAATGATATTACTTGTTTTATATTCTAAAAAGTTAAAATTATCTATTACTGTAATATCTTTTTGTTTAGCAATTAATAAGCTTCTTAAACTTAATTGCCATTCTTTACGGTTTATTTTACTTGAATACAATTTTGGTTTTGGGCCAAAAGAAACTCCCCCACCTTTCCATAAAGGTGATCTATTTGAACCGGCACGAGCTCTTCCAGTGCCTTTTTGTCTCCAAGGTTTACGACCTCCACCTTTTACTTCTGCTCGAGTTAATGTATTGGCAGTACCTTGTCTCTCATTAGACCTTTGTGCTAAATACGCACGTTGAATAACATAATTAATTGTATTGGTTGCTTCCTTTAATTTCAAAGTTAATGTTATCTCATCTCCACTTTCTTCTCCTGTTAAGATTTTAATAGGGAAAGTAAGAATTTTTTGTAAAATCATAAATAATTTTTTAGTTTATTATTAAAATTTAATTTGAACGAACAATATTCAACAAATTCCCAGGTTTACCAGGTACATTACCTTTTAGAATTAAAAGATTTTGTTTTGAATCAATCCCCAAAATTTCTAGTTTTGATATAGTAATCTTTTTTGCTCCTAATTGTCCTGCCATTAATTTTCCTGGGAACACTCGACCTGGTGTAGTTCCTGGTCCTATTGACCCCGGAGCTCTATGGTTTTTAGAACCATGTGTCATTGGCCCCCGTTTAAATTTATGTCTTTTTTGGTTTCCACTAAATCCCTTACCTATAGATTTTCCAGTAACATTAACAAATTGCCCAATCTCAAAATGATTAACATTTAATACTTGTCCCAATGAGTAATTTTCTAAATCTAGGACTTTATATTCACACAAATCAGATAAGGGTGGTATACCATTTTTTTTTAAGTGTCCTAGTTCAGCTCTTTTTAGATTTAACGTTCGCCCTTTTGAATGTCCAATTTGAACTGCATTATACCCATTAAGTTTTTCCGTTTTAATTTGAGTAATAAAACATGAACCAATACGTACTACAGTTACAGGTAAAGCTAAACCGTCTTTATCAAAAACTTGCGTCATGCCAATTTTATTTCCAAATATTCCAATAGACACAATTATTTATACTCCAAGTTTATATTTTAGAACTAAATTAATATATTAACTATACTAATTATTATTATAAAGTAATCAACATATGGTTTACGCTGTAAATAAAATTATTCAATTTTATTAATTAATAATCTGGTTAATTTTTGTCTATGTCCAATCTTTTTCCGATATTTTTTTTTGGGTTTCATTTTAAATACAAGAATTTTTGGCCCTAAAAAATGTTTACTTACTACTCCTTTTACTACAACATTATTTAAGTAGGGTTGACCGATAAGAGTCTTTGTTTTATTTTTAACAAATAAAACTCGTCTAATTAAAATAGTGCTACCGATTTTAAGAGTTAATCGATTAAACTCAATAAATTTTTTAGGTTCTACCCAAAATTGACGACCACTGGCTTCTATAATTGCGTATTCCATCGAATAAAAATTATATAACCCTAAGTAATAGTTTTTCAAATTTCTTGATACTATTCTGTTTTATTTTTTAAATTCTAAGTCAAACATAAAAGTCCTGGCATAAGCTATCTTCCCAAAGGACTACTCCTTAAGTATTGTAACTGTTATAGTGTTTCACCATTGAGTTCGAAATGGATCAATGTGGTTCCACTATCCTTTAAACACCAAGACAATATTTTTTAAAGCTAGAAAAAAGTTCAAGTCCTCGATCTATTAGTACATCTCAGCTTAATATATTACTATACTTCTACTTGATGCCTATTTGCAAACCGTTCTTAAAAGAGCGGTTATGTAACGGCTAGTCTTGCCGTGATCTTACTTGTTTTCACAATAAGAGTACTCATCTTGAGGTGGGCTTCCCACTTAGATGCTTTCAGCGGTTATCCTTTCCATACGTAGCTACCCAGCGTTTACCATTGGTATGATAACTGGTACACCAGCGGTATGTTCTTCTCGGTCCTCTCGTACTAAAGAAGAATCCTCTCAATACTCTAACGCCTACACCGGATATGGACCGAACTGTCTCACGACGTTCTGAACCCAGCTCACGTACCGCTTTCATGGGCGAACAGCCCAACCCTTGGGACGTACTACCGCCCCAGGATGCGATGAGCCGACATCGAGGTGCCAAACCTCCCCGTCGATGTGAACTCTTGGGGGAGATCAGCCTGTTATCCCTAGAGTAACTTTTATCCGTTGAGTGACGACTTTTCCACTCAATATC